ATGCGCTGACTTTATTCTACTAACCATAAAGACATTGGAACATTATATTTTATCTTAGGTGCATGAGGAGGACTTCTAGGCACTTCTATAAGTCTACTTATTCGAATTGAACTAGGACAACCTGGAGCTTACCTTGGTAGTGACCAATTATACAATACTATTGTTACTGCACATGCATTCTTAATAATTTTCTTTTTAGTAATACCAGTTTTTATTGGAGGTTTCGGTAATTGATTAATCCCATTAATGCTAGGAGCCCCCGATATAGCATTTCCACGAATAAATAATATAAGATTTTGATTACTACCCCCAGCCCTAATCTTACTAGTAAGGTCTGCAGCTGTAGAAAAAGGTGTCGGCACTGGTTGAACCGTGTACCCCCCTCTATCTGATAATATAGCTCATGCAGGCCCATCAGTTGACCTTGCTATTTTCTCACTTCACTTAGCTGGAATCTCATCTATTCTAGGGTCAATTAATTTTATTACAACTGTTATTAATATACGTTGAAAAGGACTACGATTAGAACGAGTCCCTTTATTTGTCTGAGCTGCTGTTATTACAACTGTACTACTTCTTTTATCCCTTCCAGTTCTAGCTGGAGCAATCACCATACTTTTAACAGATCGAAATATTAACACTTCTTTCTTTGATCCTGCTGGAGGAGGTGACCCTATTCTCTATCAACATTTATTTTGATTTTTTGGTCATCCAGAAGTATACATCCTTATTTTACCCGGTTTTGGGGCAATCTCACATATTGTAACACATTATGCAGGAAAACTTGAACCTTTTGGAACATTAGGAATAATTTATGCTATATTAGGAATTGGAGTCCTAGGATTTATTGTATGAGCACATCATATGTACACAGTAGGAATAGATGTAGACACACGAGCCTACTTTACAGCTGCTACTATGATTATTGCTGTCCCTACAGGAATTAAAGTCTTTAGATGATTAGCTACTATTTTTGGGTCACGAATTAAATATGAAACACCTATAATATGAGCTCTTGGTTTTATTTTTCTCTTTACCGTAGGAGGGTTAACAGGCATTATACTATCTAATGCGTCAATTGATACTATCTTACACGATACTTATTATGTAACTGCACATTTTCACTATGTTTTAAGGATAGGAGCTGTATTTGCTATATTTGCTGCTTTTTACCACTGATTCCCATTACTATCTGGATTTACTCTACATGCACGATGAGCTAAAGCCCCATTTATCATTATATTTTTAGGTGTTTACATTACATTCTTTCCTCAACACTTTTTAGGATTAAGAGGGATACCACGACGATACTCTGATTACCCTGATGCTTATACTAAGTGAAACATTATTTCTTCATTTGGTTCAATGCTATCTTTTATTGCATTATTATTCTTTATTTTTATTTTATGAGAGGCATTTTCAGCCCAACGAACTGTTATTGGTATATCTCATATATCATCCTCACTAGAATGACAAGATTCTCTACCCTTAGACTTCCATAATATCCCAGAAACTGGAATTACCTCTACTCCCAATATAAACTAATTTGACTAGAAGCAATTTGCATTTAACTGTTAATTAAAAGACAGCCGTTCATTGTACCGGCCTAGTCAGATGGCACACTGAGCACAAATCTCACTCCAAGACGCAGCATCACCATTAATAATACAATTAATTTCCTTTCACGATCATGCTCTTCTAATTCTTGTTTTAGTAACATCTGTTGTAGGGTACGCTATAACCTCCTTAACATTTAATTCGTTATCTAATCGCTATATTTTAGAAGCTCAACAAATTGAAACTATTTGAACTATTGTACCAGCTTTAATCCTATTATTTTTAGCTTTTCCATCTCTTCACCTCCTGTACCTTATAGATGAAATCCCTAACCCATCTATTACATTAAAAACAATTGGCCACCAATGATATTGAAGCTATGAATACTCAGACTTCTCAAAACTTGATTTTGATTCTTATATACTTCCAGACACACAACTATCACCAGGACAATTCCGCTTATTAGAAGTAGACCATCGAGCCGTTCTTCCTATAAATACAGAATCACGAGTTATAGTAACAGCTGCAGATGTAATCCACTCTTGGACTATTCCAAGATTAGGTGTAAAAATTGATGCAATCCCAGGACGATTAAACCAAACAAGCTTTACCCCTAACCGCCCAGGAGTATTTTATGGACAATGCTCAGAAATTTGTGGAGCTAACCATTCATTTATGCCTATCTCTTTAGAAATTGTAGACACCAACTCTTTTATTAAATGAATTTTATCTAACACTGAATAATGAAGTTTTAGTTAATAGTATAACATAGGAATGTCATCCCTAAATTACCTTATAGGTAAACTTCTATGCCTCACTTATCCCCTATAATCTGAGCCCTATCACCGCTAATCTTTATAATTTTTATCTTATTTTTTTTTATATCCTCTATATGATGAGCCCAAATACCTAAATTTCCAAAATCTTACGACTCAAACTTAAAAACCCTAAATAAGTGAAACTGATCTTAATTAATAGGATGGCTGAGATTTAAGCGAAAGATTGTAGCTCTTTTAACGGAATTAACTTTCCTCCTATTACCAAAAGCTTTCTTAGTATACAAAGTACATATGCCTTCCAAGCAAAAAGATTAAGACATTCTTAAAGAAAGTAATGCTACGACAGCCATTCCATCTTGTCGAACTAAGTCCTTGACCTTTAACAGGATCTATTGGTGCATTTGCTCTAACAGTGGGAACTGCTTCATGGTTCCACGGTTACGGCACTAAATGTGCTATTTTAGGCGTAATTATCATCCTTTTAACAATAATCCAATGATGACGAGATATCATCCGTGAAGGGGCCTTTATAGGGCACCATACTTCATATGTAGCCAAAGGACTTCGATGAGGAATAATCCTATTTATCGCCTCAGAAGTTATATTCTTCTTTGCATTTTTTTGAGCATTCTTCCATAGCAGGTTAGCTCCTACTCCTGAGCTAGGTTGTTGTTGACCGCCAACAGGCATTCAACCGTTAAACCCATTTTCAGTTCCACTTCTAAATACTGCAGTTCTTTTAGCATCCGGGGTAACCGTTACATGAGCTCATCACAGCTTAATTGAAGGAAACCGTACAGATGCCGTAAAAGCCTTAATTTTAACAGCTACACTTGGGGCTTATTTCACATTTCTCCAAGCTGGGGAATACTTAGAAACATCATTTGCTATCTCAGATAGAGTTTATGGTTCAACATTCTTTGTAGCAACTGGATTTCATGGATTACATGTCCTAATTGGGTCTTCTTTCTTATTTATTTGCCTTATACGAACTATGTCACACCATTTTTCTGATGGCCATCATTTTGGGTGTGAAGCAGCCGCTTGATACTGACACTTTGTAGATGTGGTCTGAATCTTCCTCTTCATTTGTATTTATTGATGAGGCTCTTAAATTTATACTTTTATTCTACAAGTCAGTGTTAGAGCACATAGGTTTTTGAACCCTATAGATGAGGCCTACCTCAACCTGTAAATGACATTAATTTTAACAATCACACTTACCCTAAGTATGGCTTTAACACTCCCGTTGGCTCACACTCCTCTTACGCTTGGAGCTTGAGTTTTAATATTAGCTATTCTTCTATCCATAACTACTGCAATAACTACATCAACATGATTCGGGTTAATTTTATTTATTATTTATATTAGAGGAATATTAGTAATATTCTCCTACTTTGCAGCCATCTCACCTAACCAACACCTTCCTATTTCTAATCTTCTCTATTCCTTATTAACTATTCTTATTTTATCAATCACATACTTAAGATCAAAATCAATCCTTCCTTCTTCAACTTCTTTCTCTAAGATTACATACTCTAACCCAAATCTAATATCTATATACTCTAACTACCAAGTCCCAATCCTAATACTTCTAGCAATCTTACTACTATTAATTTTAATCTTAGTAGTAAAAATTGTTGAACATAAAAAAGGACCTTTACGGCCATTTTCATAATATATATGTTCCAACCTATACGAAAAGCACATCCACTAATGAAAATCATCAATGGAGTTCTAATTGACCTCCCAGCCCCAAATAACATCTCAGCATGATGAAATTTTGGGTCTCTTTTAGGCCTATGCTTAGCCATTCAAATTTTGACTGGTCTATTTTTAGCCATACATTATACACCACATATCGACTCCGCTTTTTCATCCGTCGCTCATATTACCCGAGACGTAAATTACGGATGATTACTACGAAATTTACACTCTAATGGAGGATCCTGATTCTTTATTTGCTTATATATTCACATTGGACGAGGTATTTACTATGGCTCTTTCATAATAATAGAAACCTGAAATATTGGGGTAATTTTATTTATTTTAACTATAGCTTCAGCTTTTTTAGGCTATGTGCTACCTTGAGGCCAAATAAGATTTTGAGGAGCAACAGTAATTACTAACCTTTTTTCAGCAATTCCCTACATCGGTACACCACTAGTTGAATGATTGTGAGGGGGCTTTGCAGTAGATAATGCTACTCTAAACCGTTTCTTTGCTCTACATTTTTGCATCCCATTTATTATAGCTGCTATAGCAGCCATCCATATTTTATTTTTACATCAGACTGGCTCAAATAATCCTCTTGGAATTAGTAGTACATCCGATAAAGTCCCATTTCACTGATACTATTCTATAAAAGATATTTTAGGAATTATTATTATACTCCTTTCTCTTTTACTTGTAGTTATATTTTGACCAAATATATTTGGAGATGCGGAAAATTTTATTCCCGCAAACCCATTAGTCACACCAATCCATATCAAACCAGAGTGATACTTTCTATGAGCTTACGCTATTCTACGCTCTATCCCAAATAAATTGGGAGGAGTAATAGCAATATTTGCCGCAATTCTTATTTTATTTTTCATACCTTTTACCTCAATTCAAGCTCGACAAACTATAGCTTTTTACTTACCATCCCAAATTTTATTTTGATTATTTTTAGCAAATTTCGTCCTTCTCACATGAATCGGCGGCCGACCTGTAGAAGCCCCTTACGATTGATTAGGACAAGTATTTACTTTTTTATATTTCACCTTTTTCATTTTTAACCCTATCTTTACCAAAATATGAGACAAATCACTAAAATAAAGCCTTAAGTTAAATCAAACTATGCGCCTTCAAAGCACAAAATAGAAAATATATTTCTAGGCTTTGATGTTAACTGATATCTTCTCTTCATTTGACCCTTCAACTATCTCAATCTATAACTGAGCACCGTCTCCTATTTTCTGATTCATAAATTTTTTAATTATGTTAATACTATCCTCTATATTTTGATTGGCCCCTTCACGTCTTCATCAAATTTCATCTTTTCCTAAATCCATTATATTTGAGCAAGCTGCCCGAACTTTTGGAAAAAATATAAAAGGTTTTGCACCTATCCTATCATCTTTATTTACCTTGATTATCCTAGTTAACTTATCTGGCCTTCTGCCATATGTCTTTAGAACTTCTAGACACCTGTTCTTTACATTTAGGTTAGCCATCCCTTTATGATTAGCTATAATTATATCATCTGTAACCAATTCACCCACGGACTTCTTGGCTGGAATCCTTCCAGGCGGCGCTCCAAGGTGATTAAACCCTTTTTTAGTTCTAATTGAAACAACTAGGATTTCTGTACGACCTATTACCTTATCATTTCGATTAGCTGCAAATATAAGAGCTGGACATATCGTTCTAGGCTTAATTGGAATTTATAGTGCTTCTGCCCTATTCACCTCTACTATTTCTTCTATCTCATTATTATCTATCCAAATCCTTTATATCTTATTTGAAATAGGAATCTGTTTAATCCAAGCATACATTTTCTGCCTTCTACTGTCCCTGTATTCTGATGACCATACGTCACTTTAACTTAAATAAGAAGTCATTTACAGACAATTTGATTTCGGCTCAAACTTCAAGGGTGAAGCCCCCTTCTTATTTTTTTTTTTTTTTATATATATAAAAAATTATATTTATATAATAATACATTTATATATAAAATTTTAATATTAATCTATGATTATATATTATATATTAATATATGTAATATAAACATTATATATATATAAAATAGTATATATATGTAAGTATATAATATATATATATTACTTTATATATATATATGGGGGGGGGGGGGGGGGCCGTATTTATTTGCATACACTACAAAGACACCACACGGGGGGGTTTTTTGGGGTGTTTTTGGGGTGTTTTTGGGGGGTGTTTTAGTACCATTCCTTAGGCAAACCCTATCATAGAGCCTTTAAATTAGTGTTAAAAGTGCGAGGAGACACCCCCCCAAAACCCCCCAAATGGGGTGTTTTTGGGGTTTAAAATCCTCATTTAAGGCGATTTTCCCATCCATACGTAAAACCCCATTTCTTTTAATATCCCTAAGGCTGCATCTCAAAATGAGTAAAACTACCTATTCTTTTAATTTGCCCGTCAAATTCGAAAAATCATTTAATTCAGTGTAGAATTGACCTAAATTGCCTAACAAACAGCTTTCCTAAAAATGACCATTTTACATCTCAGACTACTTTTTGAGCAGTTCGGAACAATTTATGTAAAATTTTGAATAATTTTAATTAATTTTAATTAATTTTAATTAATTTTAATTAATTTTTAATTAATTTTTAATTAATTTTAATCTTCTAAATCCAATAAATCTCTTTATTAAACCCCCTTCCCTCTTATATAATAAACAAAATTACCCCCTCTAATACAACCCCCTATAATAGAATGATTTAAATAGTTTAATTTAAAACTTTGCAATGTGGCTGCAATAACACAATACTATAATTTGTTTTGAATCCATGACTTATTTTAAAATACCCCAAAGCCCTGCTATTTTATATAGCTACTTAATATTTACTTTAAGATTTTTAATTTTTCCTATTTCTTTATTTTTAATATTTAAAAATCAATCAATCTTTATTCAATGAGAAATATTCTATATTTTTTCATCCCCTATTTTTTTTCCTATCCTATTTGACCCTTATGGGATACTATTCTCATCTGTTGTATTATTTATTTCAGCAAATGTTCTTAAATTCGCTGAAACTTACATATCAGGGGATCCATTTTTAAACCGATTTATTGCCCTTATTGTATTATTTATTTTATCCATAAATATGCTTATTTATTTTCCTCATATAATAACCTTATTACTGGGATGAGATGGTCTAGGATTAGTTAGATTTATTTTAGTTATTTATTATAGAAACCCTAAATCACTAAGTGCTGGAATAATTACAGCCTTAACTAACCGTATTGGAGATGCTTTTATTTTAATTTCTATTGGATGGTCTTTAAACAATAGCCACTGAATTATTACTAATATATGACAAAGTAACATGTCAAATTTTATTATTCTATCTATTTTAATTGCCGCTATAACTAAAAGAGCACAAATACCTTTCTCAAGTTGACTGCCAGCCGCTATGGCCGCTCCTACTCCTGTGTCAGCTCTTGTTCACTCCTCCACACTTGTTACTGCTGGAGTCTTCCTTTTAATTCGATTTTATCCATTTCTTTCATCTTTAAAACTATTTAACACATTACTCCTTATTACTGCCTCAATAACTATACTAATAGCTGGCCTATCCGCTCTAACTGAGTCAGACTTTAAAAAAATTATTGCTCTCTCAACACTCAGACAATTAGGAGTTATAATAGCAAGGCTTGCTATAGGTTTCCCTACTCTAACTCTTTTTCATTTATTAACCCATGCAATATTTAAAGCCCTTTTATTCGTTTGTGCTGGATCTATAATCCACTTCCACTTACATGATCAAGACCTTCGAAAAATTAATAATATATCTATCCAAACTCCTTTAACTATAGCCTGCTTCCTTATTGCAAACTTATCTCTATGTGGTAGCCCATTCTTGGCTGGGTTTTACTCAAAAGACTTTATCCTTGAAATCTCTTTATTTTCCCCTATAAATTCTATAGCTCTTCTTATATTCTATATTGCCACTGGTGTCACTGCTGCATACACCGTTCGATTTTTGATATACTCTATATGGTCGGCCCCAAGTTCACCACCAATTCACAATATTTTTGATAAAGACCCAAATATTTTTGTACCTGCTCTCCTATTAACAATAGGAGCAATTTTTAGTGGTAGCTCTATTAACTGATGGTTAGCCCCAATTGATCAAGAATCATTCTTACCTTTACAGTACAAATTATTACCTTTACTAGTAACAATTATTGGTGCCCTATTATCAATACTTTTCTTCTCATCTTTTAGACCAACTCTTATTAATATAAACCTTTCTCATAATGCTTCTTGCTCTATATGATTTTTAGTCCCATTATCTTCTCAAGCACCTATAAGCTCTTTTCTACCTTTAGCCCATAATTTTCAAAAACTACTAGATCATGGGTGAGTAGAAATAATAGGAGGGCAAGGTATTTTTACTCTTTTTAGAAAATACTACTTAAATCCTTTAAAAGTTCAAAAATCTTCTCCTAATATTTTTATTCATCTCTCATCCCTTATACTAATCCCTCTTATATTTTTCTTTTTATAAAAGCACAAATAGTTTAATTTTCTAAAACATAGCCCTGAAGAAGCTAAATTGGTTTTTAACCTTTGAGCAGTGTTTATAGTATATTCAATACTTTAGCTTTTCGTGCTAAAAATATGATAGCATTTCATTAAACACCCAGATAATAGTTTATTTAAAAATTTAGGTTTTGGGTATCTACGAATAAGCAAAGAGCTTATTATCTGAGTCGAAAAAGCCAAAGAGCGGCATTGATCTTGTAAATCAAATACTGAAATTATCTTCTTTCGACTATGACTTCTCCATTTATTATAATTATTTCTTTCTTCTCTTCTACTGCATCTTTATTAATTCAACGAAAACACCTTCTTATGTCTTTGCTATCCTTAGAAGCAATAATATTATCTATAGCATGTTTTATCATATTCTCAATTGGTAGAACCATCCAGTGAAACCCCTTTCTATTCATTGTAGTTTTAACATTTGGGGCATGCGAAGCAAGCCTAGGACTATCATTATTAGTAATTATTACTCGAACCTCAGGATCTGACATAATAAAAACACTATCATCTTCTAAATGTTAAAATTAATTATACTAAATGCATGCCTTCTCCTTCTACCTTTATTTAAATCAAAATTTCTATGGTTAGTTTCTCAAACTACCTCTATCTTTACATCCTTTGTACTTATTATATCCTATCCGCAAACAACTTCTATCTCTATATCACCAATATCTATTTTTACAGACTTCCTTAACTATCCACTAATTATCCTAACCTTCTGAATTTCTTCTCTTATAATCTTATCTAGCTTTATAACATTTCAAAATAAAAAGTCTCCAGAAATATTTACTTTTCTAATTATCTTCCTAAACCTATCTCTATACGTATGCTTCTCATCTTCTAATATTCTAACTTTTTATATTTTTTTTGAACTATCTTTAATCCCTACCTTGTTTCTTATTTTAGGTTGAGGAAACCAGCCAGAACGTCTTCAAGCCGGATTTTATCTAATAATTTACACTGTTACAGCTTCTCTACCATTACTTATATCAATTCTTTTTTTAACTTACGAAAATAACTCATTCAATTTTCTTCACTCAATATGATACACCCCACATATTTGATATTTAACAAAATTTTGATGATTAATTTCAATTACTGCATTTATAGTAAAAATACCACTATATTTAACACACCTTTGACTACCAAAAGCACATGTAGAGGCTCCAGTTGCAGGCTCAATGATCCTTGCCGGTTTACTTCTAAAGTTGGGAGGGTATGGGTTAATCCGCCTATCTTTTATTTTCCCTCAAAATAGCCATAATATTCTAGCTCCCTTCATCGCTGTATCCTTATGAGGCGCAATTATCACAGGTTTAATTTGTCTCCGCCAACACGATATAAAATCTCTTATTGCCTATTCTTCTATTGGACACATAGGCTTAGTTATTAGAGGTGTTATAACTATAACCAAATGAGGTTGAGAAGGCGCCATTCTCATAATAATTGCTCACGGATTAGCATCCTCAGCTATATTTTCTATTGCAAACTCCACTTATGAAGCAACACATTCTCGTAGATTATATATTTCAAAAGGGTTAATTTCCTTATTTCCAACTATATCTATACTATTCTTTTTATTAAGAGCAGCTAATATAGCTGCTCCTCCATCTATTAATCTTGTAAGCGAAATCTCACTTCTAACATCAATCTTATCTTCTAGTGCTATAACAGCACCATTAATTGCCATTATTAGATTCTTGGCTGGGGCCTATTCTCTATTTTTATATGTGTCCACTCAACACGGATCTACACTATCTTTCCTAAACCCAATAGCCCTGTTTACCCAACGAAATTATCTAACACTAACCATACACCTTATACCTTTATTTATTATTATCTTAAAGTCTGATATTTTATTTAACTGATTAATATGGTCTTATAGTTGACAAACAACCTTAAACTGCAAATTTAAAAGCGTAGTATATCTACTAAGACTTCCATATTTAAGGCACGATAGACTAATTTAATGTCGCCGGGTTCATGCCCCAGAAATGAAACCATTTTTCTCCTGCCTATTTGAGAAGATAAGCTAAAATAAGCTACTAGGCTCATGACCCAGAAATGATTAATATCTCTTCTCCCCAGCTTGATTCTAGCTTTATTGTAAATTCTACCTCAACCCAGATACATGCAAATATTTATGCCCCCGTAAAATATCTAATAATTAAGCTAAAAGCCTATTTTTAGAAAAGTTTTAGATACCTCCAATATACTTCTTTTACGCCTGCAGTACATAACACTAATAATTGAAAACATTCAAAATTGGTTAGAGGATAATGGGCTGGTAAAATTCGTGCCAGCTACCGCGGTTATACGATAAGCCCAAATTTACTATTCCGGCATAAAAACGGTACTTTCTATTATACTTGAGGTAATAAAAAATTAAAGAGGTATAATTCAATCAATTATAATTTTACTTTTAATCTCACTTTTAACATCCGTGAAAGCTTAAACTAAAACCAGGATTAGATACCCAATTATTTTAAGCCTTAAATCACCTTACCAGGGTACTACAATTCCATAATTTAAACCCAAAGAAATTGGCGGCATTCTAACGTCCCAGGGGAACCTGTTGTTTAATCCGATAATCCACGTTTATCTTACTTCTTTTTGAATACTCACAGCCTATGTATTGCCGTCGACAGTTAATCTTGTAAAAGTTTTAATTTACTTAAAAGCTCAACCGCCTTAACGTCAGGCCGAAATATAGCCTATAAAGAAGGACACAATGGGTTACAATTCTACCACAATAAATTACTTTTCAATATAAAGTAACTAAATAGGACTTGGAAGTAAAATTAAAAAATAATATTTTTTTGAATTTAGTAATCTAGAATGAGTACATATCGCCCGTCGCCCTCGCCGAAAGGGGAGGTAAGTCGTAACATAGTAGGCGTAACGGAAGTTGTGCCTATTAACAAGATAAAACACATGGCGTGTTGTTTACTTACACTAAATCTATTGATTGTTCGATTCAATCTATCTTGATAATAAAACAAGAACAAATATTAAATATTTTATTTTTATTAATAATCCTATATAAACAAAATACTAAACATACTTAACCGCAAGGTAATAAAATAAATCTTTAAAAGCCCTTTTTTAAGGTACCTTCTGCATCATGGCTTAGCAACTCTTAACCTAATTTAGCTCTATCCCGAAAATTAACGAGCTGTTTTTATTTTGCTAAGAGCCCATTATATTATATTTCATGATAAATAAAAAAAATAAAAACAGAGGCTACATACCTTCCGCGTTAATAAATAGCTGGTTTTCCAAGAAATCTATGTAAGTAGATAAATTTACTCTAAGTAAATATTTTCAAGATAGGGGGATAAGCTCCTCTCTTTTCTCTATTAAAACTTTTAATTCTTTATTTTTAAGTAGGCCTCATAACAGCCACCTTTATTAATACGTAATAGTTAATTTACCATTTTAAAAAAATATTTTATAAAATTATGAGCAAACTATTAGAAAATCTAGTTTAATACTTCTTCACTAGAAATATTCTGCTAAGATAAGTATTTTCTATTTTAATAAATTTTTAACTCTTAACCTAAAAATACCCTACTATTTAATTAAAAAATATTTTTAAGGAACTAAGCAAACCTAGCCTCGACTGTTTACCAAAAACATTGCTTCACGTTTATATATGAGAAGTTAATCCTGCCCAGTGACCCAAGGGTTAAACGGCCGCGGTACCCTGACCGTGCTAAGGCAGCATAATAAATCGCCCTTTAATTGTGGGCTTGTATGAACGGATAAACGAAGGCTTAACTGTCTCTTTTATAATAATAAAAATTGGCCTTTAGGTGAAAAGACCTAAATTAAATTAGAGGACAAAAAGACCCCGTAGAGCTTCGTACTTTCTTAAACCCAAATTTATAAACTATACTAAAAAATATTTTAATTAAAAGTACTTGGCTGGGGCGGCTATGGAGTAAATACCCTCCACAAACAATAAAAGATTCAACAAATCTTACTTACTGATCCTACATTAGATCAAAGAAAATAGCTACCTCGGGGATAACAGATTAATCCCTTTTGAGAGTCCACATTGACAAAGGGTTTTGACACCTCGATGTTGGCTTAGGGTCACCAAGGGGTCAGCAGCAGCCCCTAAAGGTAGGTTTGTTCAACCTTTAAAACCCTACATGAGCTGAGTTCAGACCGGCGCAAGCTAGGTCAGCTTCTATCCCTAATATTAAATATTTCTCCAATTGTACGAAAGGACCCTGGAGAAAAAATTATTTTTTTCTAAGAAATCTTATAATAACTTCTTAAACATCTTAATTTTGGCTGGTTGGCAGATTAGTGCACTTGATTTAGGATCAAAATATAGTATAAATACTACTAGCCTTACCTAATAAATGTAAAGTCTTTCTAGTTTAACTAAAACATTAGCCTTGCACGCAAAAATTGGAGACTACTTCTCCGAAAGACATTATAGGCGTATTCGTTTTGGAAACACATGATTTTGAAAATCATTAAAAGACGTTCAAATCGTCTATACACCCCCCCCCCCTCCCCTCTAAGATGGCAGACTAGTGCCTTAGATTTAAGACCTAAATATGTAAATTTATTTACTCTTAGAAATGAATATCCCTTTTATCTTATCTATTGTTATCAGGTACTTAATAGCTATACTAGCCATAGCATTCTATACACTTTTAGAGCGTAAAGCTCTAGGTTATTTCCAACTACGAAAAGGACCAAATAAAGTTGGACTTGGGGGTATCCCTCAACCATTTGCAGACGCAATAAAATTATTTACTAAAGAACAAACAAAACCAAAATTTGCTAATATATTGCCATACATTATTGCTCCTATAACTAGCCTAATCCTAGCCTTACTCCTATGAAGATTATACCCATTTAAAACTCCTGCTTACTTTATTAAATTCTCAATCCTTCTTTTCCTATGTATTTCAAGTATTAATGTTTATACTACACTTGGGGCTGGTTGGGCATCAAACTCAAAATATGCTCTTCTAGGTGCTATACGAAGAGTTGCCCAAACAATTTCATATGAAGTAAGAATATCTCTTATTCTTCTTACATGCCTTCTAACCCATTACTCATTCTCTATATCCCATATCTATTATTCTAAATCATCTTGAACCTTGTTATGCTTAATACCTATTTTTTTTTCTTGATTCATTTCACGCCTAGCTGAAACAAATCGAACTCCTTTTGACCTAGCTGAAGGAGAATCTGAACTAGTCTCAGGGTTTAATACAGAGTATAGAAGAGGTAGATTTGCTTTAATTTTTATAGCTGAGTACGCTAACATCCTAGTTATAAGCCTTTTCTCAGTAATTTTTTTTACAAGACAGGTACCCCCTTATATTATTACAGAGCCTATACTTATTCTCAAAACAATGACTCTGGCATTCCTATTTATTTGGATCCGTGCTTCATTTCCACGAATACGATATGACCGCTTAATAAATCTAACATGAAAAACGTTCCTTCCTTTATCCTTATCCTCTTTAATTCTATCTATCTCCCTAATAAAACTAAGACTTTAGTATTGCGCCGGAATTGAACGGATAGCTCTGATGCTGCTAATTATGAAATGACTAAAATTTCCAATACTTCACAGGAGAGCTGTACCCAATTAGCATCAAACTTTTAATTTGACAAAGATAAATTTGTCTCCAGTGAATGATTCTAACTATTTTCAATTTTAGCTTAAGCTTTATACTAACACTTTTAGTATTTTTTTTAGCTTATAGCTTAGCAAGACGGGCCACCCCTAATCGAGAAAAATCAACTCCGTTTGAATGCGGGTTTGACTCAAAAAATAAAGCACGGGTCCCATTCTCAACACGTTTTTTTTTACTGGCTGTAATTTTTCTCGTATTTGATATTGAAATTGCCTTACTGATGCCTCTCCCACTAATTATATCCTCCTTTATAACTTCAGCCTCCCTACTAGCAAGAGTATTTTTCTTTATTATCCTAATTTTAGGTTTAGTCCATGAATGAAATGAAGGATCACTTAATTGATCACTATAACACAAAGGGAACTCTGGTGACAGCTAGGTATTCTAAACCTAAGTGCAAGAAAAGTTCAATTCTTTTCCTCCCTTATGAGTCTTCTATTTTCAAAACCATTCTCTTATTTATTCTTTTCAACACTTCTTCTAGGCATATTCATATCAATTTCTTCCTCAAATTGATTTATAATTTGGATAGGCCTAGAACTAAATCTATACTCATTTATCCCTTTACTAGCCATATCTAAACTAAACCAAGAAAAAGAAGCCAGAGTAAAATATTTTCTTACTCAGGCTCTAGCATCAGCCTTATTACTATTTTCATCTTTAATAATTCCATTCTCAATTTTAGGTAACTCTACCCTTCTTATTGCTTTATTTATAAAACTAGCAGTAGCACCGTTCCATTTTTGGTTACCATCTGTTATAAATAGAATCTCATGATCAATATGTTGAATCCTAACTACTATCCAAAAAATTGCTCCTATGACAATCACAATTGCAATAACCCAGTTATCTTCTTTTACTTTAACCGTAGTAATAATCAGTGGATTGGTAGGAGGAATAGGAGGTTTAGCTCAAACTCAGCTTCGAGCAATCTTTGCTTACTCCTCTATTGGCCACATAGCCTGAATTATCAGTGCTGCAATAATTTCATCCACCTTATCCATATTCTATTTCATTAGATATATTATAATAATCTCTTCTATTATACTACCTATGACATTTACTCACACTAAATCAATTAATTTTAGGTCATTACTAAATAAAAGACTTCCTATACAAATAATCTTAATTACATCTATCCTAAGATTAAGTGGTATACCACCATTATTTGGGTTTTTTCCAAAAATATTTGTCATTTCTGCTATAGTAAAAACTAAAATATTTTTTCTACTTATTATACTTCTTATTAGATCTTCTATTAACCTTTACTATTACACAAAAATTCTTATAGGTTTTTTCTTTGCCTCGCCTAAACACACGCAATTAATAATAAACTCAAAACCTAAGGCAATACTATTAGTGTCTATTCTATTCTCTCTTACAGCAACAACAGCTATTGTTCTTCCTATAATGATCCCATACTCATTTTATGCGCTGACTTTATTCTACTAA